GGCTGTTCATGTCCCGTTATCTTTGGAGGCCCAAGCGGAAGCCCGTTTACTTATGTTTTCTCATATGAATCTTTTGTCTCCCGCTATTGGGGATCCCATTTCCATACCAACCCAAGATATGCTTATGGGACTCTATGTATTAACGAGCGGGAATCGTCGAGGTATTTGTATAAATAGATATAGTCCAGGCAATCACATAAAATATCAAACTAAGAGAAGTGACAACAATAGCTATGAGTATATGAAAGAACCTTTTTTTTCTAATTCCTATGATGCAATTGGAGCTTATCGGAAGAAACGAATCAATTTAGATAGTCCTTTGTGGCTCCGGTGGCAACTAGATCAACGGGTTATTGCTTCAAGAGAAACTCCCATCGAAGTTCACTATGAATCTTTAGGCATTTATTATGAAATTTATGAACACTATCTAATAGTAAAAAGTATAAAAAAAAAGATTCTTTTTCTATACACTCGAACTACTCTTGGTCATATTTCTCTTTATCGAGAAATTGACGAAGCCATACAGGGGTTTTCTCATGCCTGTTCCTACGGTACTACTTAACTAAGAAAGGTAAACAGTGCGAATTCAGGCCTCTCCGGTTCAGTTAGGATTAGAGTTCAAAAATTCTATGCGAATCAAGATCGAGAAGGGGGAGTTTCTTAATCACTGACCCAAACCTATTGTCGAATCCTATTCAGCATAATATGGAGGTACTTATGATAAAACAGGCCAATCTGGTCTTTCACACTAAATCGATAGACGGAACTGCTATGAAACGGCTTATTAGTAGATTAATAGATCACTTCGGAATGGGATATACATCCCACATACTCGATCAAGTTAAAACGCTGGGTTTCCAACAAGCTACCGCTACATCCATTTCATTAGGAATTGATGATCTTTTAACAATACCCTCGAAGAGATGGCTAGTTCAAGATGCTGAACAACAAAGTTTGATTTTGGAAAAACACTACCATTACGGGAATGTACACGCAGTAGAAAAATTACGACAATCCATCGAAATATGGTATGCTACAAGTGAATATTTGCGACAAGAAATGAATCCAAACTTTAGTATGACCGACCCTTGTAATCCAGTCCATATTATGTCTTTTTCGGGGGCTAGAGGAAATGCATCTCAGGTACATCAATTAGTAGGTATGAGAGGGTTAATGTCGGATCCTCAAGGACAAATGATAGATTTACCCATTCAAAGCAATTTACGAGAAGGGCTTTCTTTAACAGAATATATCATTTCTTGCTACGGAGCTCGTAAAGGGGTTGTGGATACCGCTGTACGAACATCGGATGCTGGATATCTTACACGCAGACTTGTTGAAGTAGTACAACACATTGTTGTACGACGAACAGATTGTGGCACCAGCCGCGGTATTTCTGTGAGTCCTGGGAATGGGATGATGCCAGAAAAGATTCTTATTCAATCATTAATTGGTTGTGTATTAGCAGATGATGTATATATGAGCTCGCGGTGTATTGCTACTAGAAATCAAGATATTGGGATTGGGCTTGTAAATCGATTCATAACCTTTCGAGCACAACCAATATCTATTCGAACTCCCTTTACCTGTAGGAGTACATCTTGGATTTGTCGATTATGCTATGGGCGGAGTCCTACTCATGGCGACCTGGTTGAATTGGGAGAAGCTGTAGGTATTATTGCGGGTCAATCAATTGGAGAACCAGGCACCCAATTAACATTAAGAACTTTTCATACCGGCGGAGTATTCACGGGGGGTACTGCAGAACATGTAAGAGCACCTTCTAATGGAAAAATAAAATTCAATGAGGATTTGGTTCATCCGACACGCACCCGTCACGGACATCCTGCCTTTCTATGTTCTATAGACTTGTATGTAATCATTGAGAGTGAAGATCTTATTCACAATGTCAATATTCCGCGAAAAAGTTTTCTTTTAGTTCAAAATGATCAATATGTAGAATCCGAACAAGTGATTGCTGAGATTCGCGCAGGAACACCTACTCTTAATTTTAAGGAGAAGGTTCGAAAACATAGTTATTCTGATTCAGACGGAGAAATGCACTGGAGTACCGACGTGTATCATACATCTGAATTTACATATGGGAATGTGCATCTATTACCAAAAACAAGTCATTTATGGATATTATTAGGAGGTCAGTACAGATCCAGTCCAGTCTCCCTTTCGCTTCACAAGGATCAAGATCAACTGAACGTGCATTCTTTTTCTGTCAAGCGAAGGTATACTTCTAACCTTTCTATAACTAAACACCGGCCGAGACACCACCTATTTTGTTCGGATTTTTATTGTAATCTAATATATCCGGCCATTCTCCACGAGAATTCTGATTTATTGTCAAAGAGGCGTAAAAATGGATTTCTCATTTTACTCCAATCAATTCAAGGAGGCCAGAACAGACTAACGCCCCCTCCGAGTATCTCGCTTGAAATCCCCCTACTAAATGTTATTTTCTATAGAAAGAGTATTCTTTCTTATTTCGATGATCCTAGATATAGAAGAAAGCGTTCGGGGATTACTAAATATGGATATAGGAATATTGAAATGCATTCAATCTTTAAAAATGAAGATTTGATTGCGTATCGAGGAGTCAAGGAATTTATGCCAAAATACCAAATCCAAATGAAAGTGGATCGATTTTTTTTTATTCCCGAGGAAGTGCATATCTTATCCGGATCTTCTTTCCTAATGGTACGTAACAATAGTATCGTTGGAGTAGATACACAAATCACCTTAAATATAAGAAGCCGGGTAGGCGGGTTGGTACGGGTGGAGAGAAAAAAAAACAGAATTGAACTTAAAATATTTTCTGGAGATATCCATTTTCCTGTGGATACGGATAAAATATCCCGGTATAGCGGCGTTTTGATCCCACCAGGAAGGGGAAAGGGAAATTTTAAGGAATCCAAAAAATTGACAAATTGGATCTATGTCCAACGGATTACACCTAGCAAAAAAAAGTATTTTGTTTTAGTTCGACCTGCCGTCACATATGACATAATGGATGGCCTTAATTTCGTAGCAATTTTCCCTCATGATATTTTGCAGGAAAGTGATAATGTACAACTTCAAGTTGTCAATTATATCCTTTCTAGAAAGGGCAACCCAAACCCAATTAGCGGGATTTCGGAGACAAGTATTCAATTAGTTCGGACTTGTTTAGTGTTAGATTGGGAACAAGATAACAAAAGCTCTTATAACGAGGAAGCCCGTGCTTCTTTTGTTGAACTAAGAACAAACGATTTTATTCGGCATTTCTTAAGAATCAATTTGGCAAAATCTCCTATTTCGTATATCGGAAAAAGAAATGATTCCTCGGTTTCAGGATTGCTCTCGGATAATGGAGCAGATTGCACCCATAGCAATCCATTTTCTTCCGTTTATTCCAAGGCAAGGATTCAACAATTCCTTAATCCACCAAACCAAGGAACTATTCATACGTTGTTGAATAGAAATAAGCAATTCCAATCATTGGTAATTTTGTTATCATCCAAGTGTTCTCGAATGGGCCCATTCAAACGCGTAAACTATCACAATGTAATAAAAGAATCCATTCAAAAGGTTTTACTAATTGAAATTCAGGAGTCATTGGGACCTTTAGGCTCATCTCCTTCAATTGATCGTTTTTATTTATTTTACCACTTAAAAACTCATAATCAGATCTTGTTAACAAACTATTTGCAACTCGACAATTTAAAACAGACTTTTCAAGCAATTAAATATTATTCAATGGATGAAAGTGGTCGAATTTATACTACTGATTCAGGCAGTAACATTATCTTCAACCCATTCCGTTTGAGTTGGTATTTTATCCGTCACCGTTGTTGTGAAGAGACCTCTCCAATAATAAGTCTTGGACAGTTTATTTGTCAAAATGTGTGTATAGATAAAAACAGACCGCACCCAAAATCCGGTCAAGCTATATTAGTTCAAGGTGATTCTGTAGTAATACGATCAGCTAAACCTTATTTGGCTACCCCAGGAGCAACTGTTCATGGCCATTATGGGGAAATTTTTTACGAAGGAGACACCTTAGTTACATTTATATATGAAAAATCGAGATCGGGTGATATAACGCAGGGTCTTCCAAAAGTGGAACAGGTGGTAGAAGTGCGTTCGATTGATTCAATATCAATAAATCTCGAAAAGAGGATTGAAGGTTGGAACGAATGTATAACAAGAGTTCTTGGAATTCCTTGGGGATTCTTGGTTGGTGCTGAGCTAACTATAGTGCAAAGTCGTATTTCTTTGGTTAATAAAATCCAAAAGGTTTATCGATCCCAGGGGGTGCAGATTCATAATAGGCATGTAGAGATTATTGTACGTCAAATAACATCAAAAGTTTTGGTTTCAGAAGATGGAATGTCTAACGTTTTTTCACCCGGAGAACTAATTGGATTGTTGCGAGCCGAACGAATGGGACGCGCTTTGGAAGAAACGATTTGTTACCGAGCAATCTTGTTGGGAATAACAAGAGCATCTCTCAATACTCAAAGCTTCATATCGGAAGCGAGTTTTCAAGAAACTGCTCGAGTTTTAGCAAAAGCAGCTCTACGGGGGCGTATCGATTGGTTGAAAGGTTTGAAAGAGAACGTTGTTTTGGGGGGGATGATACCCGGCGGGACCGGATTCAAAGGATTCGTGCACCCTTCAAAACAATACAACAAGATTCCTTTAGAAACAAGAAAAAAGAATCAATTTGATGGAGAAATGAGAAATATCTTGTTTTACCACAGAAAATTCTTTGAAGTTTGAAGGGAGATAATCAAAGAATTTCCACGATACACCCGAACAACCATTTATCGGATTTCATGGTTGCCAAGAAGGGATTCATTCCTTTCACTATTTTCTTTGATTTGTTGCATTCATTTGATTTAATAATAAAAAGAGAAATGTTTAGAAACGCATAGCATAGAATAGCTTGGGTCATGGCTCTACGTCCAATTCCAATTATAGGGTAGATCAGAAGGTTCCATGGGAACAATCTTTTATTTCAGTTCAGGGTTCCCCGTCTCTTAAAAAAAAAAAAGGGGGGGTAGTAATGACAAGAAGATATTGGAACATCAATTTAGAACAGATGATGGGGGCGGGGGTTCATTTTGGTCATGGTACTAGGAAGTGGAATCCTAAAATGGGACCTTATATCTCTGCAAAGCGTAAGGGTATTCATATTACAAATCTAACTCGAACTGCTCGTTTTTTATCAGAAGCTTGTGATTTGGTTTTTGAGGCAGCAAGTAGAGGAAAACAATTTTTAATTGTCGGTACCAAAAAAAAAGCAGCTGATTCAGTAGCATGGGCTGCAATACGGGCCCGGTGTCATTATGTTAATAAAAAATGGCTCGGCGGTATGTTAACGAATTGGTCTACTACAGAAACGAGACTTCAAAAGTTCAGGGACTTGAGAATGGAACAAAAAACAGGGAGACTTTGCCATCTTCCAAAAAGAGATGCAGCCGTGTTCAAAAGACAATTATCTCGTTTGCAAACATATCTGGGTGGGATTAAATATATGACAGGTTTACCCGATATTGTAATCATCGTCGATCAGCACGAAGAATATACAGCCCTACAAGAATGTATCGCTTTGGGAATTCCAACAATTTGTTTAATTGATACAAATTGTGACCCCAATCTAGCAGATATCTCAATTCCAGCGAATGATGATGCTATATCTTCAATCCGATTAATTCTTAACAAATTAGTAGTCGCCATTTGTGAAGGGCATCTTAGCTATATAAGAAATCCTTGATTAATAATACGATAAATAACTTACTTCGCAAATCCCATATATTTTTGAGTCGATTACTATTTCTGAATAAAAAAAGAAATCCGAATAGCCGGGAGATTATGTGATTAGTTAGTATTCAAAATAGTAATCTTAGAATAGTAATCTTAGTTGGTATTCAAAATATATATATATATGATTCAAGTAGGCAAAGAGATGGTTGAATCAAAAGTGAATTTTTTTAGAGGGTAATATGAATGTTCTAGGAAACGCACTAACACTAAAAGGCTTGTACGATGTATCTGGTGTGGAAGTAGGCCAACATTTCTATTGGCAAATAGGTAGTTTCCAAGTCCATGGACAAGTACTTATGACTTCTTGGGTTGTAATTGCTATCTTATTAGGTTCAGCCACTCTAGCTGTTCGCAACCCACAAACCATTCCGAATTGGAGTCAAAATTTCTTCGAGTATGTTCTTGAATTTATTCGAGATGTCAGTAAAACTCAAATCGGAGAAGAGTATGGTCCGTGGGTTCCTTTTATTGGAACGATGTTTCTATTTATTTTTGTTTCTAATTGGTCAGGAGCTCTTTTCCCTTGGAAAGTCATCCAATTACCTCACGGAGAGTTAGCTGCACCCACGAATGATATAAATACTACTGTTGCTTTGGCTTTACTCACGTCAGTGGCATATTTCTATGCGGGTCTTACAAAAAAAGGATTAGGGTATTTCGGGAAGTATATTCAACCAACTCCAATCCTTTTACCGATTAACATCTTAGAAGATTTCACAAAACCTTTATCGCTTAGTTTTCGACTTTTCGGGAATATCTTAGCTGATGAATTGGTCGTTATTGTTCTTGTTTCTTTAGTCCCTTTAGTGGTTCCTATACCTGTTATGTTCCTTGGATTATTTACAAGTGGTATTCAAGCTCTTATTTTTGCAACCCTAGCTGCGGCTTATATAGGTGAATCCATGGAGGGCCATCATTGAAATAGTCTTTTTTTTTCAAAACAAAAACAATAAATAACAATAGACGTTTGGCTCACGACAATTTACTTAAGGAATATACAACTACATTATTAGATATAGATAACTTTAGGGTATTAGAGCGTTGCAAAAAAAGATCTTTTTCCTAAAGTTATCTTCCGTCCACTTACTAGCATACCCCCCTCAACGAATATTTTATTTCTACCCCATTTATTAGTTATTAGTTTAGTAGTTCTTAGCCTATTATTTCCTTTATTCTATTATTTCAATTGGTTGAAATAATAGAATAAAGGAAATAATGCTTGGAGTGTATGTGTAGGACATGCGAAAAAAGAGAAAAGAGCGAAGAATTCCCGTTTTAGTTGATCTTATTCACGGATTGGACAAACAAAACTAGTAAAAAAAAAAGAATAATAGGAAGTAGTTAGATAGAATTTGAATAGCTAAAAAAAGTTAACTCTTGGAGATATTTCGAGGATTGATTCTCAAATCCTATCCTATTGAATCGAAGATAAACAGTTGGTTTACGCTATGGAAGAAAGACATGTATATGTGATATTAGATATTGCTGGGTATATATGAATTAAAGACAGATTCCTTTGACCTACTCCTCTCATTTTCAGCAATAGAAGTCCTTTATTTTCCGTTTCCTTGTTACTGGGAATTGAATGAAAAAACCGATGAAATTATAAAAAAGATGTAAGAATTCAAATATCAAATACCAGTTCGGAACCAAGAAATAGAAGTAGTTCTGATGATTCACTAATACTATTATTTCAACTAGAGGTTCTTAGTTACTTCTACTAACTGAATCCTACGACGTAATAATTAAGTCATAATTCGTTGGGTGGTTGTATCATTAACTATTTCTTTTTTTGGTACGAGGAACTTATCATGAATCCACTAATTTCTGCCGCTTCTGTTATTGCTGCTGGGTTGGCTGTAGGACTTGCTTCTATTGGACCGGGGGTTGGTCAAGGAACTGCCGCGGGTCAAGCTGTAGAGGGTATCGCGAGACAGCCTGAGGCGGAGGGCAAAATACGAGGTACTCTATTGCTTAGTCTAGCTTTTATGGAAGCTTTAACAATTTATGGACTGGTTGTAGCATTAGCCCTTTTGTTTGCGAATCCTTTTGTTTAATATTAGAAATTTATACTTATTGCCTTGGATTTGTCATTTGATTTTTCAAATTATATCAAGATTTCATTCCTAGAATTACGTAGTCGTTGACAAAATCAAATAACCCATGGGAAGGTCGGATTTGCGGATGAGGAATTAGTATCCGTATCCCGCCTCTCTTTTATCCTTTCCGCTCCTACTCCTACTCCAAGAGAAACTAAGCCTTGAAACAGGGGGATAGTTCACATAAATAAAATCCATTTCAAAATTTTCCAATAGGAACAAGAAAGGACTAACTAAAAACTAAAAAAGAGGTGCGAAGTGATACAAAAAAAAAACTCTAGTCAATTGTTTAGTCGATCTAGTTAGTCTATTCATATGAGGAGATGATATGAAAAATGTAACCGATTTTTGCCTTTCTTGGGGCTACTGGCCATCCGCCGGGAGTTTCGGGTTTAATACCGATATTTTATCAACAAATCTAATAAATCTAAGTGTAGTGCTTGGTGTATTGATTTTTTTTGGAAAGGGAGTGTGTGCGAGTTGTTTATTTCAAGAATCGGCAGGATCCAACCAGCTGTACCCTTTTTGTTCTAACTAGGAAAGAAAAGAAAGGTGCACGATTGCGCGAATTACTTCGGACTAAATATAAAAAATAGAAATTAAGAAATTTTTTGTTTTATGGAAGAAACATAGCATTTCGTGATTTAATTCATTGGTAAAACCTACCTTGATTCTCTATCAACCAATAACGCGGGACCTCTAATATGGTTAAAGCAAACTTTTTGAAGTCTAGATGCAGCGTGGTACTTCTTTCTACCAATATGTTAATATAGAGATGGGGTTCAAAATGAATATTTTATTGATAGAGAACACTCCTATTGATAAAATGATTTGAATGTAAAAGAGGGCATTTCGTCCGCTTTTATCCAATGCTGAAGCGACGACCTATGTGTTATGTATAAGTAAGAAAATTTTTTTGGATTTTTAGAAACAAAAGAAACAACTTTGTTGACAATTACCTATTTTTTGTCAGAAGAGTCCTCTAACTATTTTTATTTGGCGCTAGTTTATATATTTTTTTCGTATGAACAAAAAATAGGGGAAAAATAGGGGATAGGCTCATTACATTATATAAAAAGATATAAGAATTTTTTCTAAGTACTTGAGCGTGAGAGCCAAATGAATTGAAAGATTCATGTTTGGTTCGGGAAGGGGTTATGGAAGTTATAACATGTATGTAAATAGAATCTACTTTCATTAAGGGATTTATTAGATAATCGGAAACAGAGGATCTTAAATACTATTCGAAATTCAGAAGAACTGCGTGGGGGGGCCATTGAACAGCTGGAAAAAGTACGGGCTCGCTTACGGAAAGTGCAAATGGAAGCAGATCGGTTTTTAGCGAATGGATACTCTGAGATAGAAAAAGAAAAGTTGAATTTAATTAATTCAAGTTATAAGACTTTAGAACAATTAGAAAGTTACAAAAATGAAACTATTCAGTTTGAACAGCAAAGAGTGATTAATCAAGTCCGACAACGGGTTTTTCAACAAGCCTTACGGGTAGCTCTAGGAACTATGAATAGTTGTTTGAACGGCGAATTACATTTACGTACTATTAGTGCAAATATTAACATGTTGGGGGCAATAAAAGAAATAAGAGATTAATCTTTACGCTATAGGTATTATTTTTATTCAAAATAATAATTACAAAATATTCATGGTAACCATTAGAGCTGACGAAATAAGTAATATTATCCGTGAGCGGATTGAACAATATAATAGAGAAGTAAAGGTTGTAAATACGGGTAATGTGCTTCAAGTAGGCGACGGTATTGCTCGTATTCATGGTCTTGATGAAGTAATGGCGGGCGAATTAGTCGAATTTGACGAGGGAACAATAGGCATTGCTCTTAATTTGGAATCCAATAATGTTGGTGTTGTATTAATGGGGGATGGGTTGATGATACAAGAAGGAAGCTCGGTAAAAGCAACAGGAAGAATTGCTCAGATACCGGTGAGTGAGGCCTATTTGGGTCGTGTTATCAATGCCTTGGCTAAACCTATTGATGGTAGGGGTGAAATTTTATCTTCGGAATCTCGATTAATTGAATCTCCTGCCCCAGGGATTATTTCGCGTC